CACTTTTCATGATATTATGCATGGATCAGATATATCATGGCGAATTCTTCAGAAAAAATGGAGTCTTCCACAATGGAATCTGATAAGTGAGATTTCGAGTAAGTGTTTACATAATCTTCTTCTGTCCGAAGACACGATTCATCGAAATCATGAGTCACCTTTGATATCGACACATCTGAGATCGCCAAATGTTCGGGAGTTCCTCTATTCAATCCTTTTCCTTCTTCTTGTTGCTGGATATCTCGTTCGTACACATCTTTTCTTTGTTTCCCGAGCCTCTAGTGAGTTACAGACAGAGTTCGAAAGGGTCAAATCTTTGATGATTCCATCATACATGATTGAGTTGCGAAAACTTCTGGATAGGTATCCTACATCTGAACTGAATTCTTTCTGGTTAAAAAATATCTTTCTAGTTGCTCTGGAACAATTAGGAGATTCTTTAAAAGAAATACGGGGGTCTGCTTATGGTGGCAACATCCTATTGGGCGGTGGCCCCGCTTATGGGGTCAAATCAATACGCCCTAAGAATCAATATTTGAATATCGATATCATCGATCTCATAAGTATCATACCAAATCCCATCAATCGAATCACTTTTTCGAGAAATACGAGATATCTAAGTCATACAAGTAAAGAGATCTATTCATTGATAATAAAAAAAAAAAACGTGAATAGTGATTGGATTGATGATAAAATCGAATCCTGGGTCGCGACCAGTGATTGGATTGATGATGAAGAAAGAGAATTCTTGGTTCAGTTCTCCACCTTAACGACAGAAAAAGGGATTGATCAAATTCTATTGAGTCTGACTCATAGTGATCATTTATCAAAGAATGACTCTGGTTATCAAATGATTGAACAACGGGGAGCAATTTACTTACGATACTTAGTTGACATTCAGAAAAAGTATCTAATGAATTATGAGTTCAATACATCCTGTTTAGCAGAAAGACGGATATTCCTTGCTCATTATCAGACAATCGCTTATTCACAAACCTCATGTGGGGCTAATCGTTTTCAACCCTTTTCGCTCCGCTTATCCCTATCCCCCTCTAGGGGTATTTTAGTGATAGGTTCTATAGGAACTGGACGATCCTATTTGGTCAAATACCTAGTGACAAACTCCTATGTTCCTTTAATTACGGTATTTCTGAACAAGTTCCTGGATAACAAACCTAAAGGTTTTCTTATTGATGATAGTGACGATATTGATCGTAACCTTGATACGGAGCTGTTAACTATGATGAATGCGCTAACTATGGATATGATGCCGGAAATAGACCCATTTTATATCACCCTTCAATTCGAATTAGCAAAAGCAATGTCTCCTTGCATAATATGGATTCCAAACATTCATGATCTGGATGTGAATGCGTCGAATTACTTATCCCTCGGTCTATTAGTGAACTATCTCTCCAGGGATTGTGAAAGATGTTCCACTAGAAAAACTCTTGTTATTGCTTCGACTCATATTCCCCAAAAAGTGGATCCCGCTCTAATAGCTACGAATAAATTAAATACATGCATTAAGATACGAAGGCTTCTTATTCCACAACAACGAAAGCACTTTTTCACTCTTTTATATACTAGAGGGTTTCACTTGGAAAAGAAAATGTTCCATACTAATGGATTCGGGTCCATAACCATGGGTTCCAATGCACGAGATCTTGTAGCACTTACCAATGAGGCCTTGTCGATTAGTATTACACAGAAGAAATCAATTATAGACACTAATACAATTAGATCCGCTCTTCATAGACAAACTTGGAATTTACGATCCCAGGTAAGATCGATTCAGGATCATGGGATTCTTTTCTATCAGATAGGAAGGGCTGTTGCACAAAATGTACTTCTCAGTAATTGCCCCATAGATCCTATATCTATCTATATGAAGAAGAAATCATGTAATGAAGGGGGTTCTTATTTGTACAAATGGTACTTCGAACTTGGAACGAATATGAAGAAATTAATGATACTTCTTTATCTTTTGAGTTGTTCTGCCGGATCGGTCGCTCAAGATCTTTGGTCTCTACCCGGACCCGATGAAAAAAATGGGATCACTTCTTATGGACTCGTTGAGAATGATTCTGATCTAGTTCATGGCCTATTAGAAGTAGAAGGCGCTCTGGTGGGATCCTCACGGACAGAAAAAGATTACAGTCAGTTTGATAATGATCGAGTGACATTGCTTCTTCGGCCCGAACCGAGGAATCCCTTAGATATGGATATGATGCAAAATGGATCTTGTTCTATCGTTGAATTTCTCTATGAAAAATACGAATCGGGATTTGAAGAAGGGGATGGGGCCCTCGACCCACAACAGATAGAGGAGGATTTATTCAATCACATAGTTTGGGCTCCTAGAATATGGCACCCCTGGGGCTTTCTATTTGATTGCCCCGAAATGACCTGGCCCAATAGGGAAATCCCAATGAATTGGGCCAGGTCATTTCGGGGCAAGCGGATCGAAGAGGATGAGCTTCAAGAGTTGGAGTTCTTA